AATTGGACTTAGGAGAACAAACAGGAATTACTGAATTATACACGCTTATCTAGTTTGCATCGATTGTGTCTACCGGTTTGAATTCAAATTTGATCTCTTTCCACACTTCACAAGCAGCGGCAAGTTCAGGGCTCCATTTGCAAGCTTCACGGATAATTTCATTACCTTCACTAGCCAGATCACGCCCTTCATTACGAGCTTGTACACACGCTTCCAAAGCCACACGATTAGCTACTGCGCCCGGCGCATTTCCCCAAGGGTGTCCCAAGGTTCCTCCGCCAAATTGTAGTACAGAATCATCTCCAAAGATCTCGGTCAACGCAGGCATATGCCAAACATGAATACCCCCTGAAGCCACAGGCAGAACACCTGGCATAGAGACCCAATCTTGGGTGAAAAAAATACCACGGCTTCGGTCTTTTTCAATATAATCATCGCGTAATAAATCAACAAAACCCAAAGTCATCTCACGTTCACCCTCTAGTTTACCTACTACTGTCCCGGAGTGGATATGATCCCCACCAGACATACGTAATGCTTTAGCTAGTACACGAAAATGCATACCGTGATTCTTCTGTCTATCAATAACTGCATGCATTGCGCGGTGAATATGAAGAAGTAACCCATTGTCCCGGCAATATTGAGCCAAGCTAGTATTTGCAGTGAATCCCCCTGTTATGTAGTCATGCATTACAATAGGGACTCCTAATTCCCTTGCAAATACGGCCCTTTTTATCATTTCTTCACACGTACCCGCAGTAGCATTCAAATAATGTCCTTTGATTTCACCTGTTTCGGCTTGTGATTTATAAATAGCTTCGGCACAAAATAAGAAACGATCTCTCCAACGCATAAATGGTTGTGAGTTCACATTCTCATCATCTTTGGTAAAATCAAGTCCACCACGTAGACATTCATAAACTGCTCTACCGTAGTTTTTCGCTGATAATCCCAATTTTGGTTTAATAGTACATCCCAATAGCGGACGACCATACTTGTTCAATTTATCTCTCTCAACCTGGATTCCGTGTGGCGGACCTTGGAAAGTTTTGGAATAAGCAGGAGGAATTCGCAGATCCTCCAGACGTAGAGCTCGTAGAGCTTTGAATCCAAATACATTACCCACAATGGAAGTAAACATGTTGGTAACGGAACCTTCTTCAAAAAGGTCTAAAGGATAAGCTACATAAGCAATAAATTGCTCTTCTTCTCCAACAACAGGCTCAATATGGTAGCATCGCCCTTTGTAACGATCCAAGCTAGTAAGTCCATCAGTCCACACAGTTGTCCATGTACCAGTAGAAGATTCGGCAGCTACTGCGGCCCCTGCTTCTTCAGGTGGAACTCCTGGTTGAGGGGTTACTCGGAATGCTGCCAAGATATCAGTATCCTTGGTTTCATATTCAGGAGTATAATAAGTCAATTTGTAATCTTTAACACCAGCTTTGAATCCAACACCTGTTTTAGTCTCTGTTTGTGGTGACATAAGTCCCTCCCTACAACTCATGAATTAAGAATTCTCACAATGACAAGGTCTACTCGACATGGAATAGGTATAAATGAAACCTTTGAAAAAAAAAGATTCAAAAAATTTTCAATTAAACTAATATTAATAGTTAATTAATAAGACCATGTATTTGATTCGCCAAATACATCATTATTGTATACTCTTTGATATGTATGGCGCAACCCAATACTTGTTTTGTAAGTTTCTAATTTCTTAAAACCTTCTTTTTATTTAAATTTAACTATCTAATATACTAAGATAAATTGCCTCTTGACACTGATGTATGTTGTATATGTAAATCCTAGATGTGAAAATAAGCATAATTCATCCATCCATAAAAGGTATAAAAGAATAGGCTAAAATCTAAAATGAATAACAACGGCCGATGAAAAATAATGAATGAATCATAAATCGAGTTTAGGTTTGAATTCCATAGATAATATATAGATAATATAATTTTAATATGGCTGAGATTCTATATAATAATAGATAAATGAGACATACTTCCTCATTCATTATTTTTATTTTTATACTTGTCATTTTGTTAATACTTGAAAATGAATCTATTTTTAAAAAGGATTGGTTGAGCTTGAAAATGGAATTATTGAATGAATAAATGGTTGTATTTGATTCGGTTCGACGATACCGACTCAATCGAGCACTAATTTTTTTATTAATTCCATTCCTTATTTAATTAATCGATTAACTTGTTATCGGACATTTTATTTTCGATTCAAAAATATTCCCAATAAATTTTGACATATTTTACTTTATCATGATTATGAGAATCAATCTTACTACTTCTGATCCTATGGTTTCCACACTTGAAGAAAAAAGCCTAGGGCGAATCACTCAAATTATTGGACCAGTACTGGATGTTGCTTTTCCCCCGGGGAAAATGCCTAATATTTATAACGCTTTGGTAGTTAAGGGTCGAGTCGATCAGCAAATTAATGTGACTTGTGAGGTACAGCAATTATTAGGAAATAATCGAGTGAGAGCTGTAGCTATGAGTGCAACAGATGGTCTGACGAGAGGAATGGAAGTGGTTGACACAGGAGCTCCACTAAGTGTTCCAGTCGGTGGGGCTACTCTCGGACGAATTTTCAACGTTCTTGGAGAGCCTGTTGATAATTTAGGACCCGTAGATACTTCTACAACATCCCCAATTCATAGATCTGCGCCCGCCTTTATACAGTTAGATACAAAATTATCAATCTTTGAAACAGGTATTAAAGTAGTGGATCTTTTAGCTCCTTATCGTCGTGGAGGAAAGATAGGACTCTTCGGGGGGGCTGGAGTAGGTAAAACAGTACTCATCATGGAATTGATCAACAACATTGCTAAAGCTCATGGGGGTGTATCCGTATTTGGCGGAGTAGGCGAACGGACTCGTGAAGGAAATGATCTTTACATGGAAATGAAAGAATCGGGAGTGATTAATGAACAAAATATTGCGGAATCAAAAGTAGCTCTAGTCTATGGTCAGATGAATGAGCCACCAGGAGCCCGTATGAGAGTTGGTTTAACTGCCCTAACCATGGCAGAATATTTCCGGGATGTTAATGAGCAAGACGTACTTCTATTTATCGACAATATTTTTCGATTTGTTCAAGCGGGATCCGAAGTATCCGCCTTATTAGGGAGAATGCCTTCTGCGGTAGGTTATCAACCGACCCTTAGTACGGAAATGGGATCTTTGCAAGAAAGAATTACTTCTACCAAAGAGGGATCCATAACCTCTATTCAAGCAGTTTATGTACCGGCAGACGATTTAACCGACCCCGCCCCTGCCACGACATTTGCACATTTAGACGCGACTACCGTACTATCAAGAGGATTGGCTGCCAAAGGGATTTATCCAGCAGTGGATCCTTTAGATTCGACGTCAACTATGCTCCAACCTTGGATTGTTGGCGAGGAACATTATGAAACTGCGCAAAGAGTTAAACAAACTTTACAACGTTACAAAGAACTTCAGGACATTATAGCTATCCTCGGTTTGGACGAATTATCCGAAGAAGATCGTTTAACCGTGGCAAGAGCACGAAAAATTGAACGTTTCTTATCACAACCATTCTTCGTAGCAGAAGTTTTTACGGGTTCTCCGGGGAAATATGTAGGTCTCGCGGAAACAATTAGAGGATTTCAACTTATCCTTTCCGGAGAATTAGACAGTCTTCCCGAGCAGGCCTTTTATTTAGTGGGTAACATCGAGGAAGCTACCGCGAAAGCTATGACTTTAGAATAGAAGTGGAGAGCAAATTTAATAAATGACCTTAAATCTTTGCGTACTTACCCCTAATCGAATTATTTGGGATTCCGAAGTGAAAGAAATTATTTTATCTACTAATAGTGGCCAAATTGGTGTATTACCAAACCATGCTCCTATTGCCGCGGCTCTGGATATAGGTCTTTTAAGAATACGCCTCAACAACCAATGGTTAACAGTGGCTCTCATGGGCGGTTTTGCTAGAATAGGTAATAATGAGATCACCGTTTTAGGAAATGATGCGGAGATGAGTACTGATATTGATCCACAAGAAGCTCAGCAAGCTCTTGAAATAGCTGAAACTAACTTGAGTAGAGCAGAAGGTAAAAGACAAACAATTGAGGCGAATCTAGCTCTCAGACGGGCCAGGACGCGAGTGGAGGCTATCAATGCCATTTCCTAATATACTAAAACAATTCAAAGAAATTTTTATACACCATATTGGGATTCCGCTAATTCAACACAATCAAGTATAATTATAATCTGAAACAAAAAAAATATGTGTAAAAAACTTATTAGATACCGGAATCGGCGGTATCTAATAAGTTATACCTACTATTGGATTTGAACCAATGACTCCTGCCGTATGAAAGCAATACTCTAACCACTGAGTTAAGTAGGTCATTTATCAATAAAAAGCAAAAAAGAGACCCACCGTTTCGTGAATTATAGATGGAATATTACTTCTAGGCAATACCAATCAATCCTTAACAAGAAACGAAAAATAGATTAGAGAGTTATCTTGTGAATCATGGCATATTTATCTTGGCAAGAGATTGATATCCATCTTGACAAGAAATTATCAATATAATAAGATATCTATGACAAGGGCTATAGCTCAGTTGGTAGAGCAACTCGTTTACACGTGCGCCAATGTTTTTCAATAAAGTACATTATGCAATCAATAAGGATATTGGGTCTTATTGAAAAATCGATGTCTTACTCCATAAATTCGAAAGAACAAGAGAACAATAGCCTGACAAATATTTATTGGGTTCAATTGGATTTCCATGCAAATTCAGATGCCAAATAGAACCCATGATTGATTTGAGAATTGATAAGGTGAATACCCAGTCTATTCAATGCTAGGCATAATGAGTATAAGGGACTCAAAATAACCTCTTGTCGTCTTATGAACTTTAAGGTGTATGAAGTCTCATATTTAACTCTTAGAGTGTACGATAGAGAATCCATTTAACTTCTTAAGTTGAATCCAGGCCGGAGGCAGACCTACGTCAAGGCGACCCTTTTTTGAAAAACTTTGGTATTGCTCTTGGATCAGAATCTAAATAATGAATCAGAGCATATGGAGCCATCTCGCTATCTTCTTACTTTTCCTGTGAAGATAAGAAAAAATATGGTGGACTAGCTGATCTTGTCATCAGTTAATGAAAGAGCCCAATGCAACAAGATGCATGTTGGGTCTTTGAAACAGTTTGAATCATTTAGATATTTTAATTAGTTCGATCTGTTTTACCGAGAAGGTCTACGGTTCGAGTCCGTATAGCCCTATAGATTCCATGTACATTTTTGATTTGTATTTGCAATGTTTTCCTTTCACGATTAGTGCTTGTTTGTAATGGGTTGGTGTTGATTCATTTGGTTGGTCCATATAAATGGAAGCATTACCACATATTTGTATGGATCCATATATACAGAAAAATGAAATTAAAATGCAATTCATTTTAACGGATCCAACTCAATTCAATTAATATTTCTCAAATCATCAATCAAATCTAGGACAAAAAAATCTGCTCTTATTCCCAGTTGAATTACATACAACTTTCCCTTTCCCATGATCAACGGATTGCTCTGGGATACTTTTACTTTGGTATACTGGATCCCTGTTCATTTTTGAAGTGAAAATAATAACAAGATCCCGGTTAAAAATTAAAATAATTACAATTTAACTCCAACCCAATCTAACCATAATAAATTAAATCACACGGATCCAGTACCCTCCCTTTTTTTTTGAAAATACCCTAATTTATTGCTTTTGGAATAAGAATCAACTTAGTTGATTCTTTCAGTCAGAAATAAATAATAGGTCCTAAACGTATCAATATTTGTGCCTTCTTTTCTTTCGTGAGTGGAACTTGAGCTACTTTAGGTATTGAATAGAAAAATAATCATTCCTTTCACTACTCATTCGTTATTAGTTAATGATCTTAATAATGGGATCCATATATATATCCGTTTAATTAGAATAGGAAATCTAATAGTAAAATAATTATTCATCGAATGACTATTCATCTATTGTATTTTCAAATAAAGGGTAAGAATAAACTATGGAAAAATGGCGGTTCAATTCGATGTCCTCTAACAAGGAGTTAGAACACAGATGTGAGCTAAATATAAATAAATCAATGTCTAGTTTTGGTCCTATCGGACATACTAGCGAAAATGAGGACCCCATTATAAATGATGCCAATAAAAAGATTCCCAATTGGAGTGATAGTGTGGGTTGCAATTGCAGTAATGTTGATCATTTATTTGATATTAGGGACATTTGGAGTTTGATCTCCGATGACACTTTTTTAGTTAGAGATAGTAATGGCAATAGTTATTCCGTATATTTTGATATTGAAAATAGTATTTTTGAGATTGAAAATTATAGTTCTTTTTTTAACTATCCAAATTCCAGTTTGATAAATAGTGGATCTAAGAGTAGGAATCGTTACTATTACGATTACATGTATGATAGTCAATCTAGTTGGAATAATCACATTAATAGTTGCATTGATAATTATCTTCGTTTTGAAATCAGTATTGATAGTTACATTTCAGGAGGTACTGACAATTACAGTGAAAATTTTATTTCCAATTTTATTTGTAGTGAAAATAGAAGTTCTAGTCTGAAAACTCGTGGTAATGGCAGTAATTATTATATAAGAGGAAGATCTCGTGATCTTGATATAAATACAAAATACAGATATTTATGGATTCAATGCGAAAATTGTTCTGGATTAAATTATAGAAAATTTTTTAGGTCAAAACTACAGATTTGTGAACAGTGTGGATATCATTTGAAAATGAGTAGTTCAGATAGAATCGAACTTTTGATTGATCCGGATACTTGGCATCCCATGGATGAAGATATGGTATCCTCGGACCCCATTAAATTTCATTCAGAGGGGGAATCCTATAGAGATCGTATCAATTTTTATCAAAAAAGGACCGGTTTAACAGAAGCTGTTCAAACAGGCATAGGTCGACTAAACGGTATTACCACAGCAATTGGGGTTATGGATTTTCAGTTCATGGGGGGTAGTATGGGATCTGTAGTAGGTGAGAAAATAACGCGTTTGATCGAGTATGCTACTAATCGATCTCTACCTGTTATTATTGTGTGTGCTTCCGGGGGAGCACGTATGCAAGAGGGAAGTTTGAGCTTGATGCAAATGGCTAAAATATCTTCTGCTTCATATAATTATCAATTCGATAAAAAATTATTCTACGTATCAATCCTTACATCTCCTACAACTGGCGGAGTTACAGCAAGTTTTGGTATGTTGGGGGATGTCATTATTGCGGAACCTAATGCCTACATTGCATTTGCAGGTAAAAGAGTAATTGAACAAACATTGAATAAAGTACTACCCGACGGTTCACAAGCAGCCGAGTCTTTATTCCATAAAGGCTTATTCGATTTAATCGTACCACGTCATCTTTTAAAGGGTGTTCTAAGTGAGTTATTTAAGCTCCATGGGTTTTTATTTTGAATGCAAATTTGAAAAAAGGAAACTAAAGTTATACATTCAGTTATTTAATCGCCAACAAGTATTTAATTTCTCGTAATCAAAAAACTAAGAAGAATGGCGTTTTCCCGATAAGTTGCACTTGCAGTAAAAGTCATAAATTTCAAATAACTATTTTTTATTCCTGGATCCCCCTTTTTATCTTCTTCATGAAGGGTTAATTTTGAGAAAAATTGGGAAAAAGGGAATTAGGGAAAATTCAAATAATTTGATTTGCTCTTATTATGTTATGTCTTATTTATTATGTCTTAATCTTAATTAATTTGAATTTAAATATCATTTTCATTAATATTATTTAATTCTATATAAATAGAAAAAGAATTAAGATTAATAAAGTCATGTTATTTTATAATCTATTAAAATGATATGGTTATATAAAAATGATATATTAAAATGGAAGTAATATTTAAAGAAAACCATATTCTTAACTAAATAATATAGAAATATGGTAATATGGAAACAATATAATATATATGATATGGGAATCTAGAAATAGAGAAGAAATCAAATAGGGAGTAGAGGTGATTTCTATATTCTCCGAGAATCCTTTTTTTTGTTATAAATCCCTGTATTAGATTAATTAGAGCCGCGAATTCTTAATCTAATTTTTAAGATAAGAACGAGAGAAGAAGAATAAAAAATTTATTAAAATGAATTATTATACATATTCGTGTAGAAAGATAGCAGGCACACTTAATTTAGTTCCACATTCCTTGCACTTATTAACTACTTAATATTATTTAAAATATTAATATTTTAAATAATAAATATACTTATCATAAGATATCTTTCCTTATAAGAGGTACAAATATTAAATTGAGGCACCTATTCTATGACAGATTTCAACTTACCCTCTATTTTGGTGCCTTTAGTAGGCCTAGTATTTCCGGCAATTGCAATGGCTTCTTTATTTCTTCATGTCCAAAAAAATAAAATTGTCTAGATAAAATTGTCTAGATGTGGTGGGCCAAAATCTCATCAATTTCTTTCAACACTGGATCATAATATGGGTCTGCATTTAGTGTACTATGGTACAATACGTGGCTCCTTCTGAACAAAAAAATAGCTGTTATACATATGGATACATGATATCTGAATAAATTATGTATATAGGAATACGATTGGTCAAAAAGGAAAGGGCAAGAATCCATATGTAAAATAGAATGGAAATATATCTAACCAATTATTTATAAGGATTCACAACAAAGTAGTGCTAGTCGATGAAAGTTACTTCGGGGGCAAGAAAATAAAATTCATTTGAGTTATTTTCTGAATTCCAATCAAATACAACGGGATCTAGTGTAGAATATAATATGAACTGGCGATCAGAAGATATATGGATAGAACTTATAAGGGGATCCAGAAAAACAAGTAATTTTTGCTGGGCCTGTATTCTTTTTTTAGGTTCGCTAGGATTTTTAGCGGTTGGAACTTCCAGTTATCTTGGTAGGAATTTGATATCAATATTCCCCTATCAACAAATTGTTTTTTTTCCGCAGGGGATCGTGATGTCTTTCTATGGGATCGCGGGTTTATTCATTAGTTCCTATTTGTGGTGCACAATGTCTTTGAATATTGGTAGTGGTTATGATCGATTCGATAGAAAAGAGGGAATAGTATGTATTTTTCGTTGGGGATTTCCTGGAAAAAACCGTCGTATCTTCCTTCGCTTCTTTATGAGGGATATCCAGTCAATTAGAATCGAAATTAAAGAAGGTCTTTATTCCCGTCGTGTCCTTTATATGGAAATCCGGGGTCAGGGAGCCATTCCCTTAACTCGTACTGATGAGAATTTGACTCCACGGCAAATTGAACAAAAAGCCGCGGAATTGGCCTATTTCTTGCGTGTACCAATCGAAATATTTTGAAATGAAGAATGATGAGGGAAAGGGCTCGGTTTTGTTTTTAATGCAACTGAAGTTTCTTTATAATGCTCCTTCGCACGAGATATTTTAGATTACATTTCCTCGTTCTCTTGGCAAGATGCCCTATCACTATGGAATAAACAACAAAAAAGCAAGAGGGCATATACTTATATACTATAGAACAAAACAACTATAACTCGAACAATACTATACGCAATTTTTTGTGTGCCAAAAGTTTGTGTGTGTTTTTTTTTATGCGTATAGAGCCCCACTTAATAATTTTTTGTATAGCTATAGGTAATAGTAACAAGTCTAATCCGTATGGATTCATTACAGATATCCGAATATCTTGGAATATTGAATTCCTCTTTTTAGTCTCAAGATTGGGAATTTATACGTTAGATAGAGTCATACCGGGTAAATTTTGTTTCTTTTGTCAATGAATCTTTCTTTTTATACTTTTCCTTTGATACTTGCTAAAAAAGGATTGAATCTCTGATAACCATCAAATTTCTCTCCCATTTTTCACCTTATTTTGGATTTCATCATCAATAAGAAATCCCCCTATTTATTGTGGTGGGATAAAGTTATACAGTGAAACATTTTTAAATAAAATAATATTAAGCGTTTTCTTTTATCTGGAAATCCAAATAATATTCGTTACTTAAAGTGACTTTTTTTGAATTCAGTAAAAAGAATAAATAGGCATGCAATTTGTTCGAATTTGTCCAATGGGCATATTTGGGAACAATATTTGTTTATTCTTTTTTCATCCGAAGCAAATCCTTATTTATTCTATTTCTATCTTTTTATAGATTTCAGGACTAAATAATTACACAAAAATCGGAAATAGATCCATAGGTTCCATACCTTGTTATAGAACTCATGCTTGAAAAATCAAATAAAGTCGACGAATAAAGCAAGTTCATTAACAATTCAGAGATGAAAAGTGAAAAAAAAGAAAGCATTAACTTCTCTTCCTTATCTTGCATCTATAGTATTTTTGCCCTGGTGGGTCTCCCTATCATTTAATAAATGTCTGGAACCCTGGATTAGTACTTGGTGGAATATCGGGCAATCCGAAATATTTTTGAATGATATTCAAGAAAAGAACGTTTTAGAAAGATTTATAGAATTAGAAGAACTATTACTATTGGACGAAATAATAAAGGAGTATCCGGGAACACATATAAAAAAGCTTGGTATAGACGTCCATAAAGAAACTCTACAATTGGTCAAAACACACAATGAATATCATCTACATATCATTTTAAATTTCTCGACAAATCTAATATGTTTCACTATTCTAAGCGGTTATTTTATTATGCGTAATAAAGAACTTGCCATTCTTAATTCTTGGGTTCAGGAATTTCTTTATAACCTAAGTGACACAATAAAAGCGTTTTCAATTCTTTTAGTCACCGATTTATGGATTGGATTCCACTCACCCCATGGTTGGGAACTCATGATTGGCTCGTTCTACAACGATTTTGGATTGGCTCATAATGAAAAAATTATATCTGGTCTTGTTTCCACTTTTCCAGTCATTCTAGATACAATTGTGAAATATTGGATTTTCCGTTATTTAAATCGTGTATCTCCTTCACTTGTAGTCATTTATCATTCAATGAATGAATAAAAAACGCATTGGATATTCTGATATTCATCAACTCAAAATGTTTATTTTCTTTGTGCATAAATAAATAAATAAAGCATTTCAATCTTACTTATTCTTTATACTTCTACCTGTTCAAAGTATTCTCCTATATTCCAGTAAAATTATTCCATTACAATTACAATGGCAGACTCGTGGATAGGGACCTATACCAGCTACCTACCTAATTTATTGTAGAAATTCCGGAATCAATGATTGGACCATGCAAAATAGAAATACTTTTTTTGTGGTAAGGGAACAGGTAACTCGATCTATTTCTGTATCGATTCTGATATATATAATAACTCATACATCCATTGCAAAGGCATATCCCATTTTTGCGCAGCAGGGTTATGAAAATCCACGCGAAGCAACAGGGCGGATTGTATGTGCCAATTGTCATTTAGCTAGTAAGCCCGTGGATATTGAAGTTCCACAAACCATACTTCCCGATACTGTATTTGAAGCAGTTGTTAAAATTCCTTATGATAAGCAACTTAAACAAGTTCTTGCTAATGGTAAAAAAGGGGGCTTGAATGTAGGGGCTGTTCTTATTTTACCGGAAGGATTCGAATTAGCTCCTCCTGATCGTATTTCTCCTGAAATGAAACAAAAGATGGGCAATCTGTCTTTTCAGAGTTATCGGCCCAATAAAGGAAATATTCTTGTTATAGGTCCCGTTCCTGGTCAGAAATATAGTGAAATTGTCTTCCCTATACTTTCCCCCGACCCTACTACGAAGAAAGACGTTCACTTCTTAAAATATCCCATATATGTAGGCGGAAACAGGGGAAGGGGTCAGATTTATCCCGATGGGAGCAAGAGCAACAATACGGTCTATAATGCTACATCTGCAGGTATAGTAAGTAAAATAGTACGTAAAGAAAAAGGTGGATACGAAATAAACATAGCCGATGCATCAGATGGGCATCAAGTAATTGAGATTATACCTCCAGGACCAGAACTTCTTGTTTCAGAGGGCGAATCTATTAAGCTTGATCAACCATTAACAAGTAATCCCAATGTGGGGGGGTTTGGGCAGGGGGATGCTGAAATAGTTCTTCAAGACCCATTACGTGTCCAAGGTCTTTTGTTCTTTTTAGCATCTGTTATTCTGGCACAAATATTTTTGGTTCTTAAAAAGAAACAGTTTGAAAAGGTTCAATTGTACGAAATGAATTTCTAGATATAGTAATTCTATAACACCAAGTTGATAAAAAATAAAGGATTAAATTGAGTTTTTCTTTTTTGTTAATTGTGATTCATAAAAAAAATTGATAAAGTCTTTTGTTTGCTTTGGTTATACCGTTTTTGCAAGATATCCAAAATTACTATTATTTTATTTGTATCCATTCCCAGTAATAGATAATCCGTATACAAAATAGAAGAATACAACATAACGCAAAGGATAAATGAAAGGAACAAATGTTTCTAGGAGAGTTTA